TCCTACACAGAACCTCCATAAGGAAGGGCGTCTAGCCAGATCGAGAAGAACCTTCAAATGATAGAACTAGAGTCGGGAGCCGCATAGATAGGCACGATAGAAGGAAAAAAAGGCCTTGGCTTTAGTCCCTATGTCCCGTACCCTTTCCCTTTGGGTAGGGAATCCACAGGAAGAAGCAGGAAATCACCCGAGGAATGCCTCTATTTATGCTTGGCCGCAGGAGGAGCCCATTTCTTTCTTTTACCCCTATTCCAGCTCAGAGGAAAGAGGCACTGGGACCAGTCCTCTATTTAGGAACAATACCAACCTACTCTGTTAGCAGTTAGCAAGTGATTCGATAAAACAAAAAAGATGTTATTTACTAGGATAGGTGGTTCGGAATTCTAGTGATAGTTACCTCGGGTTTTCTTCTGAATTTCATTAATGGCAGGACAAGTCCACCTTTCTCATCCCTTACAACATAGGGCTTACCGGACTAACTCGGGTTTACCGGGGCAGCATACCTTCTCAGAGTTAGCGGGGTTCCTTCTACCTACTTTCGTTTCGAGGTTAACGGGACCCTTATTTACTTTACTCAGATTGCTAGCGAACTACCGGGATACCTAGATAATATAAGAAGACTCACCCTTAACTAGATAAAGCTAACTGGACGAAGGTTTAATCATTCTTTTAGCTCAGCTTGGGGCCATACTCTATTAGGGCAACCTATTAGATTAAACAACATATTCTCTTCCAAAAGAGGTTGTAGAAAAAGAGCGGTTGATACCAGGGGAACAGTCCTACAAAGGAAATGCACCAATGAATGCCTATAAAAGATAGCATAGAGAAAGAAGCACCGAGTCTCTTACACAATCGTTTCGGTACTCAGATCGGTGGGTAGGGAAAGACCTCCATAGCCAGATACCTAGCTAATAGAAAGGGAAGCACTTAGCACACATACAGGATTCGCCTCACTCTATTCCTGACTGGCGGCAGGAGAGGGAGGACTTGGGGAGCTCAGCTGGGATCAGAGGGGAACGACCTCTTCTGGTAAACAATCAGTTATGGACTCAGATATAATGCTCGTACAACTCTTTATATTTCCCTCGGGAGGAGACCCCTTCTTGGACATATACTCGATCGGGATACCCGGCTAGAAAATGACTCAATTTATGCCTTTTGCAAGGCCTACCCCTTATAGAAGGAAGAGGAGTTAGACTCACCTGATCTACGCTCATCCATAGGAGGAAAAGAAAGCAGCCTCTCTAAACTTCTTACAGGACGTAGTAACTACCTACCCTAATGAGGATATCTAAAGTCTAGTTTAAATGCGTAAGAGAGCCCTTCAGGAACTATCAAAGAGAAGGAAAAGGTTGATGAAGATAGGTTGCTGCTGTTGATCTCTCCTAGGAAGAAGGAAAGAATGGATGAGCGTAGATCAGGGTGGGCCTAGATCAGAAGGAAAGAGCTGCTAAAGCTGTCTGTCACAAGAGGCCTCCCTTACTCAATTAGAATAGATAGAGTCAGGAAGTGAATGCCGAGTCCTAAAGGGAAGCAGTTATATTATCCCCTACATTCGACTAGCTACCATGGCTAGATCTAATTAGTTCTGTTCTGTCCTTGCTCTCTTCTTTCCTATTAGCTAGTTGGTAGTTCCTAAGGATGGAACCGATAGATAGGAGCTCTTTTACACCCGATGCTCTACCATCCGCTGTTTTATCCGCTCTTTCCTTCGTATCCGAGTAGCTAGATGTGACAAGGCTTGGTTCTTGAAAGGAAGACTGAGGCATGTAGCTACTGGTCGGTTTATAACAAGCTAGGCCAGCTAAGAATGGATTAGATCGAGCTATGAAAGCCCGTCTTTTTCGCTTAAAAAAGCTCTTTAAGCAATCCACAAAGAAGAAATCCAGACTTGGGAGTTCAGCCTCTTGCAGCCCCTTTGGGACTCGCGCCATATCCATTATATAAACGGAAACCAACCTACAAAGATAGAGCGAAAGGAAAGGGCGGGCTGACCATAGGGAATGGGACCCACCATCCACTGATTGCTAAGTCGGATACCTTATTGGACGCTGCCTTCGCTGAATAAGGGGAAGTCTTATCTTTTAGAGAAGGAGGTAGAATTCAAAAGACTACGACATCCAGAAGCGCTGGAAGGGCTGGAGTTCGGGGACGAACCACACTTGATGCTCGAGAGTCTAGAGATTGAATCCCTTACTTTAAACGTGGTTGGGCTGCGTTAATTCCTGCAAAGATGAACTTCCCTATGAAATAGATCATCCAGTTGGCTGATCAACTAGCTATGCAAGCTTTTTGATCCGGTGATTGTTTGCCTTTTGCTTTTGCGCTAAGCCAATATGCTTGATTTGCTCTAGGCTAAATTCTCCCCATACCAATGGCTCTTTATCTTCCTTTAGAACTGTCTGAAAGTGGCAGTTTTTATATTATAAAAGGGGTCTTTGGCGAGAACTAATGAATCGTATAACCTGTAACTACTCTTTAGTCAAGCAAAGAGCTGGTCTGGTCGTGCATCTTTTCATTTCCGGAATGACGTATAGGACATATGAAGACTTTCCTTTATTGAGTTAATAAGGAAGACCAGGACGTGTATTCCCGTTCTTCCTTTAACTAGTCGCATCTGGAATCGCTCATCTCTCTTCTTGAATCGGGAATTTTTCATTTCTCTTTAGCTGGAGGAACTTTCTTTCGTTAATTCGCTTTCTTTCTTTAGCAATAAGCTCTGTAAAAGCTAGCGAATAGGTCCGGTAGGCCTTTCATAACTCTCGATAATCAAGCTCCATCCGGCTATCATCGCTGGTCAATGAAAACCTGACTTTAAAAGAGTTGCCCTGTCCGGTCTCCCGCCCTGTCTTCTTTCCCGTCCCCTTCTTCCTCGAGTTCTGGAGTGAGGAGTGAATGAGCTCATCTCGATCTATGTCCATTTGTCTTTTTTAGTTGAGTAAAAAGCCATAAAGATCTGATGGAGTAAGAAAAACCTGTCAAAACTCGCGATCGCGAAATAAGGCTTTCTTTTGGGATTTCTTTTTGCAAGTTTGTTATCGACTTTCATTCCACTTTATAAAAGTAGAAGTACTTCTTTCCTATGAACTTTTGCAAACGGGAGTTCAAGATTGGAATCTGGTAATAAATAGGCGCATATAGGCCTTCTTTTAGTAGCGAATCTGGAATAGGTCATCCGGAAACTGGAAAGTCTCCCGTATCCAGTAAATCTGTGTTATCTCTATCTGTCGGAAAGGGGCCAACCAGTCCTGTTGTCTCTCCTGTCGCATCTGTGTAAACTGTCCGTTGCTTGCTTCTGGAGTGCAGGAACTGGAACTATCACATCAGTCGGATCTGCACTAGTTTTTAAGGTGCTTTCCTTTGCTTGTTTGAAGGAAGGAATGGTAGCATGAGTAAGGTTAAGCAAAGAAGTAGGCGCAGTAGAGCCTTCCTCTGTTAAGCCAACCATTCCTGTATCTGTTCCGTCTGTAACTGTGTTAAACGGTGTGCCTAAATTCTGTTCTGTAAATCTCTCTGAGAAGGGCTTTCTAAAGGAAGGGCTAAACTGACTGAGCTAGCCAACCTTGAACTGCACTGATACGGAAATGAGAGAAGAAAGAGCTCGACCGATGCTACTATAGCCAAGCCTTACCTTCCTGCATATTCGACTGATTTCCTTACTTTAATGTATCATGAAAGTTGAAAGAGCTTCAAATACAGGCATTTATCGAGAGTTCATTGACCTAGAGTAGTACCTACCTATATTTGATAGCTTAAAGAGACCTGATGCTTAAGGAAAATAGGTAATACATAGATCGAAATTACTACAGATCAACTACAGGAAAGGACGGATGCCAAGAGACCGATTGAAAGAAAGAACGGACAGCTCTACCGATTGAGACAGCTACCGGGCAGGAGAGCTAGATTGAATAAAAGATTTCCTGTACGTATTGGCCAATGCCTAAAATCCTGCTGAAGCAATTGTTGGAGAATAAGCTTCTCTTGATTTAGCACCTACAAGAATACTTACCGAAGCCACTATGCATGCAAGCCTTACCAGTTGCCCCTTACCTTCAGACAGAAGAAAGAATACCTATAAGAGGCGCAGGAGAGAGGGTCGAACGCTAATTCCTGACTGAAGGGCTGAGAATGAACACAAGGCTTTTAAGACCAGACTCAAGAAAGCGGACGGGAACAACAACGACGGAGTGACGTTGACTAAATACGAGATTTCGCTTAAAGTACATAAGCGGGCCAACGGACAGCAATGAATAGTCAGACTAGCCAACCGGGACTCCCTTCACAGGCCAACAAGAAATACCAGGCCAAAGAGAGAAAGCCGAAAGAATCTTTCTCAGAGGGGCGGCGAAGGAATACACGAAGGCAGGTTTCAGAGCTCGATAAAGCAGACGAAGACTTCCAACGCATATAGGTAACTAACCGCCTGTTATCCCGGAAAGTATAATCGCCGGCATAATCATAGGGCGGCAACGGTAAGTATGGCAAGCTAACTGCTGGGAGAACGGTTAGTGTACCAACAACTGAGGAAGGCGGTCCAGGTGGCATAAAAGATAGGTAATCTAATGAATGCTCGGATGCTATGCCGCTTGATTAAGGTTAGTAAGTTAAACGACTATTGTATGAGGATTCGATCACAGTCCCTGTGTAAACGCAATCTCATTCTCAACTTCCTATGCCCCACGAGGTTTGTTCGGCTTAAACCTTCTCATAACTAAAGTATTTACCCCATCTTTAAAGCGAAACCATCAAAGTTCCATCTGCTCACGATACATAGAGCCGACCGCCGACTGGCTTCCAACCGGGTTAGGAAGTTAGAAGTCAGAAGTCAAAAAAAAAAAAACTCGATCCATGATCTTAAAGGTCCACCTGAGTGTCAACACTTCTTAGTTTAAGACGAGACTCCCCTTTTTGGAGCGGAGATTCCACATGCAATGTCGGTGACCTGGAGAATAGGGTTAGGCACTGGGTAGACATGAGATCAGACTAGCCAGCAAAGAGATCATCCGAAGGCCACGACGACAGACACGCTTTAGATAGAAGGTCGGTCAGCTAGACCCAGTATGGCTTCGGAGGTACACTAGAAGGCAAGTAGCAAGAGCCCCGAGAAAGCGATAATTTCCGAGGACTCATGGTAACTAAGCGCAGTATAACACGGAATAACGTATGAGCGTAAGCTATAGGAAGGAGGGCAGCAAAGGCAAGTCAGCGGCTGAAAAGGTCAACCAATAGACCAAGCGCCAAAGTGAGGGACAGCTAGTCAGATAACACGAAAGGAAGAAAAAAAGCTCTGTTCCAAATGATCGGGAAGTCATGATCGAATCCGAGTAGAGTTGATAAAGTGGAGTGATCATTGCTTGGAGACCTGATGGATGGGACTCTCTCCCATAGGAGCGAACTCATTCCCACATTCGTTAGCCGCAAAGCTAGAAACGGCAGCGACTTCCCGGTTGGTCACTTTGGAAGGTATCTCTGGTGATCTTTTACCCCTAGCTGTTCTAAGCTGACCGCGTACATCAATGTCTCCCCACTAATTAGGCGGACGACAGGACTAGTGTCGCACAACGCCAATACCCTACAGAATGCATAGCCCCATAGACTATATGTACCGATGAAAGTCACAAAGGTCATAAGCCTTACGAAAAAGGGGCAAAACAAGGGTTGTTGGCAATGCGACATCAGTTGGCATATAACAAAGGACCAGTGAAAGCCAATGACGGAGCTTACCAGTAAGATATATCTATATATACCTACCTAATTTCGCTTCTTCTTGAAGCCTATTTCGAGACCATTCGACTCTAAGGAGTTAGATGAGAGAAGACAATCACAATCTCGCTCAACAGAATGCGAGTATCCAGAACCTGAAAAGGCCACACTGGTAGTTGTAGAGCTCAGGATGCCTAGAGCCGCACAACGAGTGGTTTCCAACCGCGCAAGGAGGTTGTTGGCAGATAGGATAGGCCAAGATCCGAACTTGACGTCCCAAGGAGTCTCTGTTCATCTTCGTTCAAGGCAGGACGCATTTGACCCCAATGTTATAGTGGCTCTAGCTAAGGCTGCCAGCGGTCTAGATAAGATACAGGACTCTCAATTGAGATAAGCTAAGACTATCCAACAAGGACTACCTACAAGGGCAGCAACAACAACCCAGCCCGAAAGACAAAGTCTATGGCCAGAACTCAGAAGGCGGCGGAAGATCGTTCGAAAGCGAGTAGCTAAGACCCCGATAGCGTCGGCGAAAGCATCCAGAGAACAAGGGGCGAAGCGAAAGACAGGATGGCGTTGAAGGTGTATAAGCCAAGCCAAAGGACGGCGACAAGGAAGATGGCAGGCAGCCATTAAGAAGAAGACGGCCAGTATACTGAAAGACAGACTGAAGTAACGAACGCAAGCCCCATGTTGTAAGGGTGGGGGAAAGCTAAAAAAAGAGAATGAATGCACGGATGCAATGCCATACTCTTTATTAAAGGTAGGTATAGTTAAAGGGTTGTTGCATAAAGCCTCGATAAAGTTTCTGTAAGAGAGTCGTCTTAATCTCTCCATACTATGTTCCGGGGTTTGCCCAACTATGACTTAACGAGAGTCTATCCAGCCTTGTCTTCGGGTGCGCTTCATCTCATATATATGCCCGCTTCGTAATTGAATGTCAGCCTTTCATTGGGTGTCCGATGAGACCAGAGTCGAACCTAACCGTTGAGCCCGAGGGTTGTGTATGTACCCCACTGGGTAGAACAAAGGGTCGTAGTTAAGCATACAGAGAAAAGGGATATAAGCCTTCGAGCAGGTAGAGGGTCAACCCGGCTAGCATGCTAACTATAACATTCAACCACCAAGGTCCAGCCAAGAGGGTCGAAGGCTCTATCTCAGAAGGGCGGCGAAGAGAACCTATAATGCGGGTATCCAGACTCGAGAAAGCAGGAAAAGCCATTCCAGGAAGATCGGTAACTGAAGACCGGGGAAGTATGAGCGCAGGCTTTTGGACTGCTGCGAAAGCGAGCCGGCAGCTGGAGGATCAGAAAGTAGGCCGGCCGAATGAGGGAGAGCCAAGCCAGAGGATAAATAAGAAGGCTACGTCTTCAAAAGGATGGATGGAGGGGTGGGATCCTATGTGACCATTAAAATAGTTGTCATTCTATAGGTTAGTTTCTTTCTCCCATTATTTCAATGCCCCGTTAGAACAGCTAAGCCCGCCTCGTTATTCTATTCGGATATATTCTAAAGTCTGCACGTCACCTTTACCGTTTGCCGTTTAAGGGAACGAATGGGAGGGGGTCTGGGAGCTATGAGTCGACGAGAAGGTTCTATTCCCTCTATGTCCCAATACCCTAAACTTCCCTCCGAAAGAAAATGCTAATGCCAACCATACTTTCTAGCTAATGTAGCTGAATGAGAAAGCCTCTCTGTTAGGGCTCGCCCGGGATCTAAGCGGATTGAAGTTAAGAAACGACTCCCTGCAGGCCAACGAAAGCTGTCGGTTGTGGACCTTGACTTGGAAGCCGGGGGGAACAAGATAGTGACCGTCCAAAAGCCAAAAGGAGAAAGCGAAATCAACTTCAAGCTATGGGTGAAGTTGTCGAATAAGATCCCGCTAAATTGGCTAAGCGAACCATACTTCGGATATCGCTCGGAGCAAGGCCAGTCGCTGGATTAAGACTAACAAACCGACCATTCCTTATCAAAGGCCCAGCAAGAGACGTCACTACGTACCTCGGCCTCGGGATGAACTCCGGTGTTGAGGCCCGAAGACTGGAAATTCAACCCAACCTAAGCTAATAACAAAGTAGATTTTCAACCTACTAAGTCAACTCAAGGAATAAGAACAAAGAAAGATGTAATAAAAAAATAAGACAAAGGAGAACAGAATGCCAGACGAGTAGAAAAGCCAGAGAAAGCCTAAGCCAAAATGTTGAATAGTAGGAGACGGGTATACCGCCCGGAAACTTTGAGTTGTCCCTCCGTAAGTAAGTTGTTCAGTATTTCCTTCTTATGCAACACGGCTAGAGCAGCTGTGGCCGAACCCTTGTCAAATTCAAAGGTAACAACTTCTCTATATTAACAAAATTTGTATGACCGACCGGTAAGCAAGATCTACGAAGTTCTATCGGCAATCCGGTTCTATGTAGGTGGGTCGACCCCAGTAAAGGCTTCCAGCCAAAGGAAGGAATTGGACGACAGGGGAGAAGTTAGACCCCTTTGAGAAGGGCCCAATCTTTCTTTTTTTTCTTCGTTGTTCACAGCTTGACTCTCATTTCTAGAGCGGAAGTCACACAAGCTAAGGCTGTCGGTGGTGGTCTGGAGAAAAAAAAAACGCTACACCACCAGAATATGATAAGATAAAGTAAAGCTAGCCGACTAAGACAGCATGCTACAACTAACAGCAAAGAAAAGGCTCAAACAAAAGTCAAGAAGTTGATCACAGGCAGGCAGCCCCTTAAAGGGTGGGGCTTTAGGAAGCAAGTCTAGAGACTCGAGAAGGCGGACGAGCACATCCAGAGAATAACTGAAACTAAAAAAGACAGGATAACGCTGGCAGTAGGAAAGCAGGCCATAGTGGCTATTACGAGTAAGGTAGTCCCCAGCCATTGAGATGCCGGCGCCGACTGATCGATGAAAATAACGCCAGCCTGTTAACAGATAAGAGGACTAGGCATACTTCGAATGCAATAAAAGAGCTTGATTGAGATAGTGAGTCCATTGTTGGGAGACTCGATGAGAAGACTCATCCCTCTCTTCCCTAGGCCTCAAGTTTGAAAAAAGCTGTGGCTAGCAGTTGGACTATTCAATGTTGACTACGGGTTCTCAACAACTCCATATAGCCTTAGCCTTATAAAGGTGCATGAATGACAGCCTGTCATCATCGTCAATGTGACCAGAGTCAAACCCCGCCGTTGACCAGGGATTGTGTGCCCTAGTAGGGGAAAACAAAGGTACGATAATAAGCACAGGTAAGGGAGGGAGATAGACCTTCGCGCAGGTATAGAGTCAGCCCGGGTCTCGCTTTCCCTAACACAAACTACCCCTCACGGAAGCCATCTTATCTACAAGGCGATTATGAACAAGATGCCTTACCATTGTCCGCAGCAGGCCGTAGGGAGGGGACTGGACTGGGAAAGGAAAAGCGGGTCCCCTTATTCACCATAGCGCCTAAGGGGCAAGTTTTAGGGTAAATAAGGCCAAAAATAGAAAGAAACTCCGTTTTAGTACGCTTGGATGCAAGTAAGCCGTAAGCCAAAAAGAAAGGAAAGCAACGTACTCTCGGCTCCGGGTATGTAGGACAGCCCACCGAATAGCTGCCAAGCCAAGGGAGGAGGTTAGGGGACCAGAGTCGACGAGCTACTCCAGAGCGACCAGTAAGCTAATAGACCGCCCGGAGGAAAGCTGGCCTGGTGATAAAGAATGGGAGCTAGGTCTTACGAACGGATGAAAAAGGAGGGACCCTAAAAGACAGTTAAAGTCAAGAAAAAAAAGAGTTTAGTCCAGTGCCGGATATTCGATGGCTCTCTCTCGAACCTTCCTTTGTCACGAGTCATTGACAGCTGTAACGTGCCTTGGCCATCGAGCAACTCAAGGTAAGACTTCCAAAAAGAGAATAAGCAAGTGGTCAATAGCATTGCGGCCATCGTTGGCATGTGGCGGGAGATATAAGATAATGGCAAGATAAGTAACCTACTTATAGCCTTCTCAATATTACTTAGACTTTGATGGCCGACCGTCAAGCAGAGTCTTGACCACATACTATCAGAAAGGCCGTTAGGTAAGCCTACGCCCACTCCATGCCTTTTGTTGTGTTTTATTCAAATTGGTTTTGGGCACGGATTCAACAAGTACACCGCACAAGCAACGGCTTCGGCCCAAAAGCATTAGTTCAGTTGGCATGTTTTTACCTTTCAACATACTACGTGCATTGACTAATAAAAAAGGATTGTGCGGTTCTTTCTTTCGGCAACACCATTTTGTTGAGGTGAATATGGTGCGGTCAAAGGACGACGAATACCATGCTTTT